TGTTGTGGTCCGTGATAGGGGGGTGTGGACGTTGGGGCTTGAGGTAGGGGCCTCCCTCTTAAGCGCCGCGGTTTTTTAACTATATATATACAAAAATTTTGCGTATTATAAGTGGGCGTGGGTGTGTGAGGGCCAGTGTCTCGTCCTTCCTGTTTTAGGGGTTTGGCAGGAGTTGAATAGGAGTCAGGGACGTTGGGGGGTAGGGGGGTTTGCCGCGCGCGAGGCGTGGGGGGGGGAAACTCAGGATTATGGTGAGTATATCTCTATGCACTTGATATAAACTTATGTGGTTATATGAATTATGTCTTTACACCATTCACTATTACCACCTGCTTCATTCTGTCCCCTCTTATTTGATTTCTCGGCGTGCAGTCTCACATGTTGGCGAGGTCCACCCGAAAAAAAAAAGAGTAACCAGATGGTAGGAGTAAATGCTCGGCATGCCAGGTAACGAATTAGGGCTTGACCGCATTAGTCAATGTGCAAAAAAGTAATTCTAGTGGAAAGTCCAGTTATGTTCCTGACGAAGGAGCCAGATGCCAGAAATAGTTCAGTTGTGTTACCCCCACGATATTTGTCCTTGACCTTACATGGACTGTGTATTCCTGTTAAAATTGTTGGTGATCTCTTACTGTGCATTCTCTGGGATTATAATATAATGTTAGAGGGCCATAGCCGAGCTGAACAAAGATTTGGGCGTTTGAGTGATTCCAATATCGGCTTTTGGTTGGAATAAGTTTTTGTTCGCTTGTTTTTCTAGTCATTGTCCTGTGGGCTATGGTCTTATGGTTTTTATGGGTTATTAAGACATTTATGGTTTATGCAAGATTATGCATAGTATGTACTAATGCATACATGTACTGGCACACAGATGTGTACTAATACAAGTATGTGCTAGCACAATTATGCGCGACGTACGTGACATGCACTAGGACATGTGTATATTGTCGGACATGTCCGTGTGGTGATGATAAGTCAGAGGATAGTTTTAAATAGAATCTTAGCTTTGGGAGTTAAGGGTGGGAGTTAAATTCTCCTTCCTCTGATGGGCGCTAGGGAGGATTTTAACCTTCGATCTCCGGATTACAAGACCGGTGCTTTAAGAGCTAAGCTACTAGAGCAGTTTAATCGTAGGACTTTGTTTTCAATTTGTCCTGCTATTGGAATTAGGATGATGAATAGGGTGAAATATAGGATTGATGCTACTTGGCCGATGATGATGAATGGGTGTTCTACTGGTATTCCTCCGATTCATGTTAGTACTGCTATGTCTGCTACTAGTGTTCAGAATAGGAATTGTGATAGTGGTCGGAAGGTTAGGCCTCGTATTTTTGAGGTGTGGAGAATTGGTACAACTATTAGTACTAGGATGGAGAATACTAGTGCTAGAACTCCTCCTAGTTTGTTTGGGATGGATCGTAGGATGGCGTATGCAAATAGGAAGTATCATTCTGGTTTAATGTGTGGTGGTGTGACTAGTGGGTTTGCAGGTGTGAAGTTTTCTGGGTCTCCTAGCAGGTTGGGGGAAAAGAGGGCTAGGGAGGCTAGGCCAATGAGCATGATGACGAAGCCTAGTAAATCTTTGTAGGAGAAGTATGGGTGGAATGGGATTTTGTCTGCGTCCGAGGTTAGGCCTGCAGGGTTGTTTGATCCGGTTTCGTGGAGGAATAGGAGGTGGAGAATTGCGGCTCCTGCGATGACGAATGGGAATAAGAAGTGGAATGCAAAGAATCGGGTTAGGGTTGCATTGTCGACTGAGAAGCCACCTCAGATTCATTGTACTAGGGCGTCTCCGATGTATGGGACGGCTGATAGCAGGTTGGTAATTACTGTGGCGCCTCAGAAAGACATTTGTCCTCATGGGAGTACGTATCCTACGAATGCGGTTATTATAACTAGTAGTAGGAGGACCACCCCGATGTTTCAGGTTTCTATGTAAAGGTACGAACCGTAGTAAAGGCCTCGGGCGACGTGGAGGTAGATGCAAATGAAGAAGAATGAGGCACCGTTGGCGTGCAGGTTCCGGATGAGTCAGCCGTAGTTTACGTCTCGGCAAATGTGAGCAACTGAGGAGAAGGCGGTTGAGATGTCTGAGGTGTAGTGTATGGCTATGAATAGGCCTGTTAGGATTTGTGTAATTAAGCAGAGTCCTAGTAGGGAGCCGTAGTTTCATCAGGCTGAAATGTTTGATGGGGCTGGGAGGTCGATGAATGTGTCGTTTACGATTTTGGCAATTGGGTGGGTTTTTCGTAGGCTGGTCATTATGGTTTCTGTAGTTGAATACAACGGTGGTTTTTCAGGCCGCAGGTCTCGGTTAAAGTCCGGGTAGAATCAATGGCTAGTATTACTTTCGTATTTTTGATTGGTTTGGTGCTGGGGTTAGTGGCGGTTGCTTCTAATCCTGCACCATACTTTGCAGCTCTTGGGTTGGTTTTGGCTGCAGCTTTTGGTTGTGGTGTGTTGGTGGGGCATGGGGGGACTTTTTTGTCTTTGGTTTTGTTTTTGATTTATTTGGGGGGGATGTTGGTGGTGTTTGCGTATTCTGCGGCCTTGGCCGCGGAGCCTTATCCTGAGGCTTGGGGGGATTGGTCAGTTCTTAGTTATGCGGTAGTTTATATTCTTGGTGTGTTGTTGGTTGGGGGATGAATGTCTGGTGGGTGATATGACGGCTCTTTGGTTGTGGTGGAGGAGTTGAAGGAGCTTTCTGTTGTTCGTGGCGATTTTAGTGGGGTGGCGTTGATGTATTCTTCTGGGGGGTGAGTGTTGATAATTTGTGGGTGGGTGTTGTTGCTTACTTTGTTTGTGGTTTTGGAGCTGACTCGGGGGTTGAGTCGAGGGGCGTTGCGGGCCGTTAGGTTATTATTAGTAGTACGGCAAGGGCTGTTGTGAGGGCGAAGATGGTTAGGTAGGTCTTGATTATTCCTTGCTGTGCGTTGTTAATTATTTTGATTATTGGGATTTGGTTGGAGGTGGCTCCTTTGGGGCCGGCTTTTTCGAATCATGCCTGGTCCACTAGTTGTGTGGCGATGAATTGACCTAGGATGAGGTTAATTTTCGGTGGAAGGCGATGCATTACGGCAGGGTAGAAGCCTAGCATGTTAGAGAAGTTGTGTGGTTTGATTTTTGGTGTTGGGCTGAGTTGTTTTGATGTTAAATCTGTTAGGGCGGTGGCGATCAGTAGCCCGGCAAGGGATACTAGTAGGGCACTTAGTTTTAGTGTGGGGGCTATTGTTATGACTTGTGTTTTTGTTGGGAGGAGGTTGGATGTAATGAGTAGTCCGGCAATAATGCTTCCTCAGGCGAGGCGCTTGATTGGGTTAATTACGGTTGGGGTGTTTTCGTTGATTGGGGATAGTGGGAGGGATCGTGGGTGTCCTATGAGTGCGAAGAAGACTACGCGGAAGCTGTAGACTGCAGTGAATGATGTGGCTAGTAGGGTTATGGTTAGGGCCCAGGCGTTTAGGTGGGATGTGTTTAAGGCTTCGATGATTGCGTCTTTTGAGAAGAATCCGGCTAGGAAGGGGGTGCCGGTTAGGGCAAGGCTTCCAATAGTTAGACAGGAGGAGGTGAATGGGAGTAGCTTGTGAAGGCCTCCTATCTTTCGGATGTCCTGTTCGTCGTTGAGGCTGTGAATAATTGATCCTGAGCATAAAAATAGTATGGCTTTGAAGAAGGCGTGTGTGCAGATGTGCAGGAAGGCCAGTTGTGGCTGATTTAGGCCAATTGTGACTATTATTAGGCCTAGTTGGCTTGATGTTGAGAATGCAACGATTTTTTTGATGTCGTTTTGGGTGAGGGCGCAGGTTGCTGTGAATAGGGTGGTTAGTGCGCCAAGGCATAGGCAAATGGTTAAAGCTGTTTTGTTGTTCTCTATAAGGGGGTGGAGTCGGATTAGTAGGAAAATCCCGGCAACGACCATTGTGCTTGAGTGCAGTAGGGCAGAGACTGGGGTGGGGCCTTCTATGGCGGAGGGGAGCCATGGGTGTAGTCCGAATTGGGCGGATTTTCCAGTGGCTGCTAGGATGAGGCCCAGTAGGGGGAGGGTGAGGTCAGTGTTTTTGGACAGGGCGAAGATTTGTTGGATTTCTCATGAGTTGAGGTTTATCGCTATTCAGGCTATTGCTAGGATTAGGCCGATGTCTCCTACTCGATTGTAGATGACTGCTTGGAGGGCGGCGGTGTTGGCATCGGCGCGTCCGTATCATCAGCCGATTAGCAGGAAGGACATGATTCCTACTCCCTCTCAGCCGATGAAAAGCTGGAATAAGTTGTTGGCGGTTACTAGGGTGATTATTGCGATTAGGAATAGTAGTAGGTATTTGAAGAATCGGTTTATGTTTGGGTCTGCGTGTATATATCATGATGCGAATTCCAAAATGGACCATGTAACGTATAGGGCTACTGGGGTGAAAACGATGGAATAGTGGTCGAATTTAAAGCTCGTGTTGATGTCGAAGGTTGTAGTATTTATTCAATGTCAGTTTGTGGTGATGGCTTCTATTCCCTGGTCTAGGAAAATAAATAGTGGGATGAGACTGGTTAGGAAGGCTCACTTTACAGCAGTGGTAACGTGGGTGGAGGCTCAGTTTTTATCTGTGGGGTGGGGGGACAGGGTTGTAAGGATTGGGTAGATGAGTAGGGAGAAGATGATTAGTAGGCTGGAGTTGAAGATTAGGGCTGTTGAATACATAGCCGCTACTTGGAGTTGCACCAAGAGTCTTTGGTTCCTAAGACCAACGGATGATCTATTATCCTTTAGGGGCTAAGTGAGCCATGGGCTTGAACCATGGAACTTGGGGATTAGCAGTCCCTAGTGCAACCCGCCTCTCTTGGTGAATAAGAAGATTTTAACTCCTATTTTTAGAATCACAATCTAATGTTTTGTTTAAACTATATTTACAGAAACATCAGCCTCACATAATGTCTGGTTTTAGTACTAGGAGGAGGACTGGAACTAGGTGTAGTGCTATAAGTAGGTGTTCTCGAGTGTGGGACGGTTGTAGTGTGATTGTGTGGGTTGGGGTTGGGCCGCGTTGTGTTATTAGGAATATATACAGTGAGTAGGCTGCAGTGATGAGTGTTCCTAGGCCGGCTAGGATAATTGTTCAGTAGGATCAGTTGAACATTGAGGTGATGATTATTAGTTCTCCTATTAGGTTTGGGAGGGGAGGTAGTGCAAGGTTAGCTAAGTTGGCGATGAATCATCAGGCAGTTATGAGGGGTAGAATTATTTGTAGGCCTCGGGCAAGAAGGAGGGTTCGGCTGTGTGTTCGTTCATAGTTTGTGTTGGCTAGGCAGAATAGGGCGGATGAAACTAGGCCGTGGGCGATTATCAGGATAATTGCACCTGTGAAGCCTCAGGGGGTTTGGATTAGAATTCCGCTGGCGACTAGGCCCATGTGGCTGACGGATGAGTAGGCGATGAGGGATTTTAGGTCGGTTTGCCGTAGGCAGATGGATCCTGTTATGATAATTCCTCATAAGGCTAGGATGATGAATGGGTATGCTAGTTCTTTGGTTAGTGGGGTTAGTATGACTATTATTCGTATTATGCCATATCCGCCTAGTTTGAGGAGGACGGCAGCTAGTACTATGGAGCCTGCGACGGGGGCTTCTACGTGGGCTTTTGGTAGTCATAGGTGGACACCATATAGTGGCATTTTTACTAAGAAGGCTAGAAGACAGCCTGCTCATCAGATTTTGTCCCCTCATGCGATTGTTTTTGTGGGGGCATAATATTGTATTGTTAGTATGGATAGTGTTCCTAGGTCTTTTTGTAGAATTAATAGGGCGACCAAGAGGGGGAGAGATCCGGCAAGTGTGTAGAATAAGAAGTAGGTTCCGGCATTTAGGCGTTCTGTCTGGTTTCCTCATCGTGTGATGATGATAAGTGTTGGGATGAGGGTGGCCTCAAATATAATATAAAATATGATGACCTCTGTTGCCCCGAAGGCTAAGATTAGGAAAGTTTGTAGGGAGATCAGTAGGGTGATGTAGGTTCGTTGCCGGTTGATGGGCTCTGGGGCGATGTGGTTTTGACTGGCTAGGATCATGAGGGGCAGTAGTCAGCAGGTGAGAACTAGTAGGGGGGTTGATAGTTGGTCTGTGGCTATGTAGTGGTTGGACGAGGTTCACCCGGCTTCTGTGTTGTATTTTAGTCAGCTAAAGCTTAAAATGGCGATTAGTAGGCTTTGGGCTGTAGTTGTAGTTCATAGTCACGGTTTTGGTGTTAACCAGGCTGTTGGGAAGAGTATGAGCGTCGGGATTAGGATTTTTAGCATTGTAGTAGGTTTAGGGTTTGAAGGTGGTCGGTGCCGTGGGTGCGAGCGGTGGCAACCAGGAGGGCTAGGCCTGCGCTTGCCTCACAGGCTGAGAATGCTAGGAGGAGCATAGGGGCGGCTGAATAGGCAGTGGCTTCTAATTGGAGGGCTCATACTGACAAGGCGATGAACAGGGATAGTATTATTCCTTCTAGACAGAGCAAGGCGGACAGCAGGTGGGTTCGATGAAATGCTAATCCTATGAGGCCTAAAATAAATGCTGAGCTAAAACTAAAGTGTACTGGAGTCATAAGACGATTATGGACTTGAACCATAATTTTCTGAGCCGAAATCAGAGGTATTTCTTTGGACTAATCGTCTATTCGGCTCATTCTAGTCCTCCTTGGGTTCATTCATAAATTAGGCCTAGTGTGAGAAGGGCGAGAATGGCTGTGGCCCATAGGAATGTGTGTGTTGGGGCGAGGAGTTGATCTCCTCATGGAAGTGGTAGGAGTAGGGCAATTTCTAAGTCGAATAGGAGGAATAGGATGGCGACAAGGAAAAATCGGAGGGAGAAGGGGAGTCGGGCTGAGCCTAGGGGATCGAATCCGCACTCATATGGGGAAAGTTTTTCTGTGTCTGGGTTTATTTGTGGCAGTCAGAATGAGATTATTGCTAGGACACAGGATAGAAGTACTGCGATGGCTACTGTGGTGGTGATTATGTTCATTATCTTTCCTTGGGCTTTAACCAAGACTAAGTGATTGGAAGTCACTTGTACTGACGTTCATACTAGAAAGATTATGATCCTCATCAGTAAATTGAGACGTAGAGGAATAGTCAGACTACGTCAACAAAGTGTCAATATCATGCGGCTGCTTCGAATCCAAAGTGGTGTTGAGCTGTAAAGTGGTATTTGACTTGTCGTAGAAAACAGACAGCTAGGAATGTGGTTCCAATAATGACATGTAATCCGTGGAACCCTGTGGCTACAAAGAAGGTTGAGCCGTAAACACCGTCGGCGATGGTAAATGGGGCTTCGTAATATTCTATTGCTTGTAGGGCTGTGAAGTAGGAGCCCAGGAGAATTGTCAGAGCTAGGGATTGGATGGCTTCTTTTCGTTCTCCTTCTATAAGGCTGTGGTGGGCTCAGGTTACTGTAACGCCTGATGCTAGTAAGACTGCTGTGTTGAGAAGTGGAACTTCGAATGGGTCAAGCGGTAGAATTCCTGTTGGCGGTCAGCAACCTCCTAGTTCTGGGGTTGGTGCGAGGCTTGAGTGGAAGAATGCTCAGAAGAACCCTAGGAAGAAGAATACTTCTGATGTGATAAATAGGATTATTCCGTACCGTAGGCCTTTTTGTACTGGGGGAGTGTGGTGGCCGAGGAATGTTCCTTCTCGGACGACATCGCGTCATCATTGATACATGGTTAGGAGTATTAGAGCAAGGCCTAATGCCAGAAGTGTGAGGGAGTGATAGTGGAATCAAATTGCTAGGCCGGAGGTTGTTAAGAAGGCGGCTGCTGCCCCGGTTAGAGGTCAGGGGCTGGGGTCTACTATGTGGTATGCGTGTGCTTGGTGGGCCATTATACGGATTCTTGTAAATATAGGCTTACTAATAAGACGAATACGTAGGCTTGGATTACTGCAACGGCGAGCTCCAGCACTGATAGCAGGAGCAGGAGGACTACTGTGAGGGCTGACACGGCTGGTATGACGAAGAATATGTGGAATGCGGCTGTGCTGATTAGTTGAATAAGAAGGTGGCCTGCTGTTAGGTTGGCGGTTAGTCGCACTCCTAGCGCAATTGGGCGAATGAATAGACTAATGGTTTCGATAATGATTAGGATTGGAATTAATGGGCCTGGTGTGCCTACTGGGAGGAAGTGGGCTAGTGTGTGTGTTAATTGGTGTCGTACTCCAATTAGGACGGTGGCGAGCCATAGTGGGACTGCAAAGCCTATGTTTATTGATAGTTGGGTGGTGGGGGTAAAAGTGTATGGCAGGATTCCCAGCAGGTTTAAGGTAATTAAGAAGATTAGGAGGGATGCTAGTAGCAGCGCTCATTTATGTCCGGCTTTGTTGATTGGCAGGAACAATTGGTGTGTGAATTGCCGAATGAATCATGCTTGTAGGGTCAATAGGCGGTTGTTTGAGCATCGGCTTTTTGGGGCTGGGAATAAGATTCATGGCAGGGTTAGAGCTAGGACGATCAATGGGACTCCCAGGTAGGTGGTTAGTGAAAATTGGTCAAAGAAGCTTAGTGTCATGGTCAGGTTCAGGGTGTCGAGGTGTATTCTTTGGCGGCTCGTGGAGTTGGCTCGCTTAGAAAGTTGTGTTGTATAACTTTTTGTGGGATTACGGCTAAGAAAACTAGCCATGAGAAAATGAGGAGTAAGAATCAGGGGGCTGGGTTGAGTTGTGGCATGTCACTAGGGGTGGTTGGTAGTCACCAATCTTTAGCTTAAAAGGCTAACGCTGTTCCTTATTTAGCTTCTTAGTGAGGCGTCTTCTAGTATAGAGGTTGATCAGTCTTCAAAGTGTTTTAATGGGACTGCTTCAACAACGATTGGTATGAAGCTGTGGTTTGCACCACAAATTTCGGAGCATTGTCCATAGTACACGCCAGGTCGAGAGGCGATGAATGTGGCTTGGTTGAGGCGTCCTGGGACTGCGTCTATTTTTACTCCTAGTGCTGGTACAGCTCAGGAGTGGAGGACGTCCTCAGCTGTAATTAGGACTCGTACTGGTGATTCGGTTGGGACAACTATTCGATGGTCTACTTCCAGTAGTCGGAATTGGCCTGGGGTGAGGTCTTGTGTTGGGACTATATATGAGTCGAAGGCTAGGTCTTTGTAGTCAGTATATTCGTAGCTTCAGTATCATTGGTGACCAATAGCTTTAACTGTTAGGTGGGGGTTGTTAATTTCGTCCATTAGGTAGAGGATTCGTAGGGACGGGAGGGCGATTAGGATTAGGATGACTGCTGGTAGGACAGTTCATACGATTTCAATCTCTTGTGAGTCGTGGGCATGTTTGTTGGTTAGTTTTGTCGATACTACGGCTACGATAATATAAAGAACAAAGCTGCTGATTAGGTAAATTACTATAAGTGCGTGGTCGTGGAAGTGAATAAGTTCTTCCATAACTGGGGATGCTGCGTCTTGGAGTCCTAATTGTGAGGGGTGGGCCATTAGTTAAGACACGCAGGGATTCAACCTACAATTCCACCTTGACAAGGTGGTGTAATGGCTATTTTACTAGTGTCTTATAAGCTATTTAAGAAAGTGGCAGAATGGTTTTGCGGCTGGCTTGAAACCAGCATACGGGGGTTCGATTCCTTCCTTTCTCGATGTCCTACTTGTACTTGTACAAAGGCGGGTTCTTCGAATGTGTGGTATGGGGGTGGGCAGCCGTGTAGTCATTCGACGTTTGTTGTAGTTAGGTCAACTGATAGCACTTCTCGTTTGGCGGCGAAGGCTTCTCAGAGAATGAATAGGAACATGATGACGGCTAGTAGGGAGATTAGTGAGCCGATGGATGAGACGGTGTTTCATAGGGTGTAGGCGTCTGGGTAGTCTGAGTATCGTCGTGGCATTCCTGCTAGGCCCAGGAAGTGTTGTGGGAAGAATGTGAGGTTTACTCCGACGAATATTACAGCAAAGTGGATTTTAGTTCATGTGCTGTGTAAGGTGTACCCAGAGAATAGCGGGAATCAGTGTACAAACCCGCCTATAATTGCAAATACGGCTCCCATGGACAGGACGTAGTGGAAGTGTGCAACTACGTAGTATGTGTCGTGCAGAACGATGTCTAGAGAAGAGTTGGCTAGAATAATGCCGGTTAGGCCACCTACTGTAAATAAGAAAATGAAGCCTAGGGCCCATAAGAATGGAGCTTCTCATTTGATTGAGCCTCCATACAGGGTGGCTAGTCAGCTGAATACTTTAACACCGGTTGGAATTGCAATAATTATTGTTGCTGATGTGAAGTAAGCTCGGGTGTCAACGTCCATTCCTACTGTAAATATGTGGTGGGCTCATACGATAAATCCTAGAAGGCCGATTGCTATTATTGCCCACACTATTCCCATGTATCCAAAGGGCTCCTTTTTACCCGCATAGTAGGCGACAATGTGGGAGACTATCCCGAAGCCTGGGAGAATTAGGATATACACCTCAGGGTGCCCAAAGAATCAGAATAGGTGTTGGTAGAGGATTGGGTCTCCTCCGCCTGCCGGGTCAAAGAATGTTGTGTTTAGGTTTCGATCTGTTAGTAGTATCGTAATCCCTGCAGCTAAAACTGGTAATGACAGCAGCAGAAGCACAGTGGTTACTAACAGGGCTCAAATAAATAATGGGGTTTGGTACTGGGAAATTGCTGGGGGTTTTATGTTGATGATTGTGGTAATAAAGTTAATCGAACCAAGAATGGAGGAGACTCCGGCCAGATGTAGCGAGAAAATGGCTAGGTCTACGGAGGCTCCGGCATGGGCAAGGTTGCCGGCTAGGGGTGGATAGACGGTTCATCCTGTCCCAACTCCAGCTTCTACGCCAGAGGAGGCGAGCAGAAGAAGGAACGATGGGGGCAGGAGCCAGAAGCTTATGTTATTTATTCGAGGGAATGCTATGTCAGGGGCGCCGAGTATAAGGGGGATTAATCAGTTGCCGAAGCCGCCGATCATAATGGGCATTACCATGAAGAAAATTATTACGAAGGCGTGTGCTGTGACGATAACATTATAAATCTGGTCATCCCCAAGCAGGGCACCAGGTTGGTTTAGCTCCGCTCGGATAAGTAGGCTCAGTGCAGTGCCCACTATTCCGGCTCAGGCTCCGAATACTAGGTATAGGGTGCCGATGTCTTTGTGATTGGTTGAGAAAAATCAGCGAGTGATTGCCACGGGTAGGATGGCTGAAGGTTTAAGCGGTGGATTGTAGCTCCATGTACAGAGGTTTGACTCCTCTTCCTATCAAGCTCTGTGGTGTATGACACGTCGGATTGCAAATCCGAAGGCGCAGGCTTATCCCTGCCGGGGCTTCCTCCCGCCTCGTTCCCGCGGCGGCGGGAGGAAGGGTAGATGAAAGCTCGTTGGTTTGAGCGCTTAGCTGTTAACTAAGAGATTGTAGGATCAAGGCCTTCTCATCTAGTAAGGCCTTAGCTTAATTAAAGTGTCTGAGTTGCATTTAGAAGATGTGGGATAAAGTCCTGCAGGTCTTATCAGGGACTAGGAGATTTTAACTCCTGCTTAAAGCTTTGAAGGCTTTTGGTCTGATTATCCTAAGTCTCTAGGCTATTATGGCTAGAATGGCCGGGGTGATTGGGAGGAGGGCTGTGGAGGCGGTGATTGTGATTGCTGTTGGGAGGGTTGTTTGGGCTGACTTTAAGCGTCATGGTGATGTTGCATTGTTGGTGTTTGGTGAAATTGTTAGGGTTATTGCGTAGCATAGGCGTAGGTAGAAGAACAGGCTGAGTAGGGCGGCTATTGCCATTACTGTTGCGGTAATGGGGAGGTCTTGTTTGGTTAGTTCTTGGAGGATTAGCCATTTTGGCATGAATCCTGTAAGAGGGGGGAGTCCTCCTAAGGAAAGTAGACTTAGTATTGCGAGTGCAGTTAGGGTTGGGGCTTTGGTTCATGTTGTAGCAAGTGTGTTGATTTTAGTGGCTGACATGGTCTTGATTGTTAGGAATATTGCTGATGTTATTAGGATATATATAGCTAGGTTGAGCATGGTGAGGTTTGGTATAAAATGTAGGATGGTGACTATTCATCCTAGGTGGGCGATGGATGAGTATGCGAGGATTTTTCGTAGTTGTGTTTGGTTTAGGCCGCCTCAGCCACCTACTAGGGTAGAGGTGATCCCTAGTGTAATTAGAAGGGTTGTGTTAGTGTTTGGAGCTATTTGGTAGATTAGGGCGAATGGGGCTAATTTTTGTCATGTTGATAAGATTAGGCCTGTTGTTAGATCTAGTCCTTGAAGAACTTCTGGTAATCAAAAGTGTGCTGGGGCTAGTCCGATTTTTAGGGCTAGGGCAAGCATGATTGTGGTGGCTGTGAATTGGTTGGGTATTTGTAGGATGTCTCATTGTCCGGATGTTCATGCGTTTGTTGTGCTGGCAAATAGGATTATTGCGGCGGCTGTTGCTTGGGTGAGAAAGTATTTTGTAGCAGCTTCTACGGCTCGTGGGTGGTGCTGTTGGGCTATGAGGGGGATAATTGCTAATGTGTTGATTTCTAGTCCTATTCAGGCTAGGAGTCAGTGGGAGCTGGCGAATGTTATAGTGGTGCCGATTCCTAGGCTTGAGATGAGGATGGTTAATACGTATGGATTCATTAGCAAAGGAGGGGGTTTAACCCACATTCTCGGGGTATGGGCCCGAAAGCTTGTTTAGCTGACTTTACTAGGAAGTGGTGTATTGGAAGCACGGAGAGTTTTGATCTCTTAGGGAGGGGTTCGAACCCCCTCTTTCTAAGGAAGTGAGGGGACTTGAACCCCTATTTTCCACTCTATCAAAGTGGCCCTTAGCATTCGGGCACACTTCCTTTATGTTTGTGGGGGGATTCCTGCCATTGATAGTGGGAGCGCTAGGTGTCATAGGATGAGGGCCAGGGTTATTGGTAGGAAGTTTTTTCATACGAGATGCATTAGTTGGTCGTATCGGAATCGGGGGTATGAGGCACGAACTCATAAGAATAGGATGGAGAGTAGTGCGGCTTTTGTTATTAGATTGGTGGTGGTGAGTTCTGGTAGTAGGGGGTTGTGTGCGGCGCCTAGGAATAGGATTGTTGAGAGGGTGTTTATTAGTAGGATGTTGGCGTATTCTGCTAGGAAGAATAGTGCAAATGGGCCTCCTGCATATTCTACGTTGAAGCCGGATACTAGTTCTGATTCTCCCTCTGTGAGGTCAAATGGGGCTCGGTTCGTTTCTGCTAGTGTTGAGATGTATCATATGGCTGCTAGGGGTCAGCTAGGTGCTAGTAATCAGATGGTTTCCTGTGTTACGTTGAATGTGTGTAGTGTGAAGCCCCCTACAAAAATGATTGTTGAGAGGATGATGAGGCCTAGGCTTACTTCGTATGAGATGGTTTGGGCGACTGCACGCAGGGCTCCGATTAGGGCATATTTTGAGTTTGAGGCTCATCCTGAGCCTAGGATGGAGTAGACTGCTAGGCTGGATAGGGCTAGGATGAACAGTACTCCGAGGTTTAGGTCTGTGATTGGGTAAGGGATTGGTATTGGGATTCAGAGAGTTATGGCTAGTGTGAGGGCTAACATCGGGGTGGCTAGGAATAGAATTGGGGAGGATGCGTACGGTCGTACTGGTTCTTTAATAAAGAGTTTTACTCCGTCGGCGATTGGTTGTAGTAGGCCGTATGGGCCTACGATGTTTGGTCCTTTTCGTAGTTGTATGTAGCCTAGAACTTTCCGTTCTAGTAGGGTTAGAAAGGCTACTGCTAGTAAGACAGGAATGATGCATAGGAGGGGGTTAATAATTAGTGGTACTCATTCGTTCATAGTTCAAGAGCTGAGAAGAGGAGTTGAACCTCTGGGGGAAAGGGCTTAGGTCTTTTGCAATTACCAGGCTCTGCCATCTCAGCTAGCCCTTGTCTTGGGCTGTGGTTGTATTCCCCTTTGGTATTTTAGTTGTTTTCATTGGTTAGGGGTGGGGCGTGCTTTGAACATGGGCCCTCCTTCTTCCGGCCCTTTCGTACTAGGAAGGGGAAATGCATAGATAGAAACCGACCTGGATTGCTCCGGTCTGAACTCAGATCACGTAGGACTTTAATCGTTGAACAAACGAACCCTTGGTAGAATTTTCGCCACCAGGATGTCCTGATCCAACATCGAGGTCGTAAACCCTTTCGGCGATATGGGCTCTGAGAAAGGATTGCGCTGTTATCCCTGGGGTAACTTGGTTCGTTGATCAGGCTAGCGCCTGGATCATTATTGGTCAGAATTTTCTGTTACTTAGAGTGGTGGCTCTTAGTTCTTAGGGATCAATTAAGCTGGTCCCCTGCTTCCTCTTGGAGGCTTTTCTGTCCTCCATGGTCGCCCCAACCGAAGACATTTAATCATAGGTCGTTATGCTTGTTTAGCTTTTTATTTCCTGTTGGGGGGTTAGCTGTTAGGCACGGTTGATTGGTTGGTCTTAAGCTCCACAGGGTCTTCTCGTCTTATGTTATTATGCCCGCTTCTGCACGGGCAGATCAATTTCACAGACTTGAAGTAGGAGACAGGAGGGCCCTCGTGACACCTTTCATACGGGTCTTCATTTAAAAGACAAGTGATTACGCTACCTTAGCACGGTTAAAATACCGCGGCCGTTAAACTAATTGTCACTGGGCAGGTTGGACCTCTTATTTGTGGGTTGCAAGAGGCCATGTTTTTGGTAAACAGGCGGGGCCCATGGTTGCCGAGTTCCTTCTTTCTTCATTAGGTCTTTCCCTGTGTTGGCACTCCTGTGTTGGGTTAACGATTATAAGTTGCAGGCTTTTCTTGGTTGTTGTTTGGTCTGCGATGCCCTCTTTGATTGGGCTCTATTATTTGTCAGTGGTGTGTCCGATCTGACTTACACGTGTGCCGGGAGGGGGGCATGCCCCCCTGTTACTGATTCTAGCATTATTTCTTCTATGTTGACATAGAGTGGCTTAGTATTGTTGGAGGAGTTGGAGTTTGTATCAGGATAATTGGTTTTGTTTCTGCCCGAGCTTCAACGCTTTCTGTTCAGATGGCTGCTCTTAAGCCCACTGTAGCGGTAAACCTTGTTTAATGTGATCCTTATCCATCTGTTAAGATTGTGTTCTTTTCTAAAGGAGCTGTACCTCCTTTAGCTAACTTTTTGCCTTCTTAGGCTCTTGTTGGTTCTTATTATGTTGATCTGAGAATGGCAGTAAGCTGAACTAATATCCATTTCCTAAGCAACCAGCTATCACTAAGTTCGTTAGGTTTATCACCTCTACTCAAAGATCTTCCCACTCTTTTGCCACAGAGACGGGTTGGCTCTAATATGCTGTCTTGGAGTAGCTCACTTAGTTTCGGGGGGTCAGACTGTAGGGCTCTTTGCCTGATTGTTCTGGCTAGATCATGATGCAAAAGGTACGAGGGCTAATCTCTGCTTTTTTGTGCTTTGGCGGGCTGTTTCATAGCTCTTTCAGCTTTCCCTTGCGGTACTTTTTCTATTGCTCTATTTTCCTTTCTGTCGCACATACTTGGGGGGTAGAATGGTTTAGTTTGCGTTTTTTGGATTGTTTGTGGTTATGTATTTGTGTGCACTTGGGCGAGGGGGTGTGGCTAGCTCTATGGCTCAGTGCGACCCGACTTGCACGGGTATCGTCTCAGTGTAAGTGAGGTGCTTAGGCTTTCTTAGCTACGCTCTGGTTGTTCCAAGTGCACCTTCCGGTACACTTACCGTGTTACGACTTGTCTCCACTGGTAAGACCAATATTATATTATTTATTTCAGGGCTGGTGATTATTTTCCTGTGAAAAATAATTGTAGTGGAGAGTGACGGGCGGTGTGTGCGCGCCCCAGGGCCGGCTTCAAAAGAACTCTCTGTTTTCTTTTTACTGCTAAATCCTCCTTTGAACGGCAGGTTTCATGGCGTTGTTCGTGATGTTCTGCAGACAGAAAATGTAGCCCATTTCTTCCCATCCCATGTGCTACACCTCGACCTGACGTTTTGGGTTGTGCCCATCTTGCTTACTGTTGATCCTTCACAGGGTGAGCTTACGACGGTGGTATATAGACTGAAGGGGCTAGGGGTGGTGAGGTTGAACGGGGATTGTCAGTTATAGAACAGGCTCCTCTAGGTGGGTGTGGGGCACCGCCAAGTCCGTTGGGTTTCGAGCGATACGCTTGTAGTTCCCTGGCGGATGATATTTGTAGTTTATCATCAAGGTTTATGACTGGGCATAGTGGGGTATCTAATCCCAGTTTGTATCCCAGCTGTCGTGTGGTCTAGGTTTGTTGTGTTAAAGCTACTTTCGTTTTGGATCCTACGGCCCTCGATTAGCGTATGACGGCTTTGAGGGGGTTTGGCTTTAGTTGTTTGTCGGCCTATGATCACGCTTTACGCCGTAGATGTCAACTCGGGTCTCTCGTATAACCGCGGTGGCTGGCACGAGTTTTACCGACCCTCTTAATTCTAACTAAATCAAGCTTTCGCTTATGTTTAATATTAATCACTGCTGAGTACCCTTGGGGGTGTGGCGTAGCAAGGCGTCTTGGGCTGCGTGTGCGTGCCTGATGCCCGCTCCTCTGTTCCGGTTGGGTGTTGAGGGCATTCTCACTGGGGTGCGGACACTTGCATGTGTAAGTTGAATTAAAGCTGATGTTAAAGCAGGGACCATACCTGTCTGCCTGTGGAGTCTTATTAGGGCTCATCTTAACATCTTCAGTGTTATGCTTTTATATAAGCTACACTAGC